ATTTAGTATTCAAGTCAATGATGTATTACATTAATTCGATTCATTCAACCTTATTTTATTTAATTTTATTTAAATATTTTAAATATTAAAAATTATAACGATAAAGTAAAAAAAGTAAAATAAAGTCAAAGCGGGTAGCGGGAATCGAACCCGCATCGTTAGCTTGGAAGGCTAGGGGTTATAGTCGACGTTGATTCATAATTTTTAACGTCTCTAATTCAAAACTGAACGTGAAACTTTGGTTTCATTCAGCTCCTTTATGGAAGGTGGATAAATTCCCAGATTCAGATATGAACGAAATAAAAAATCTGACCCATAACGTCTATGTCAGCTTTTATGTCTGAATCTATTCAGAACAACCCGCTTTCTAGACGATCCCTATAGAAAGGGGTGTTATATTCTAACAATCTTTCTAGTTACTTCGTTCTCTACTTCTATTTGAAAGAATCCTTAGGAAAAGCATTTTGTTTCCACCGAGCTAAAACAATTTATCGATGTCTTTAATAAACCAAAGACATTGTTTAATAGCTGTTTTGCTTCAATTTCCCCTACAGAAATGAAAAATTGAAGATTTAGTTACGATTAGAAATACGCGTTTTATCTTTATCCATGGGTCCTTTACTTATACTCATTCAATTGGAAGTATTGATCCAATAAAAAAATTATGTTTCGTAATCTTATAATCCAATTTTTCAATTTAAAATTGATTCGTGGATAAAAATCACGAGAATTTATATTATTCCTCGAATTTTTCATTGAGAGGGAAAGGATTCAATCCTTTTAAGAACTAAAGTTTTTGTTCGGAATGAATATTAATCAAACCGAAAGACCCTTTAACTATATAAAGGATTAAAGAACGAATCACACTTTTACCACTAAACTATACCCGCTACAATCAGATTATTGTATCTAAATGGACCTTTTGTCGACCTTAATCACAAAACCAAAACATCAGAAAAAAATTATGAAAACTAGAGCGTTTACCTTTTGTATTTGTATCAGAGGACCTAATGAGATTTGGAAACGAGTATTCATTTTAATAACTAAATAACAAGTGCTTTTTTGCCCGAGGTTTTTGTCTCGAACTTAATCCATAACACAAAAATAGATTGTGGTAAGAAACGAGAGTTCCTTTTTTCTTATTTAAACCGGAATAAAAGGACTAACTAAGAAAGAAATAGCACGTTGATTCTCTACCATTTGATTCTATATCATAGATATTGATATTTTTTTTATTTATTATTTTTTTTTTCAATTTTCTAAATCTTTTGATTTGTTGGAATATGATTTGTTGGAACAAAAGGGCGGGCCCGGCTAAGGACTGACCAGGCCGGGCCGTGGAACTAAAAAGCCCCTTCGGACGAAATTAAAAAATAAGAGTATATACTATGACGGGCGTTTTCAAGCCTTATTTTTTATAATGTAACATAGTATTATCCTTTTTCAATTGGGAGGAGAGATGGCTGAGTGGACTAAAGCGTCGGATTGCTAATCCGTTGTACGAGTTTTTCGTACCGAGGGTTCGAATCCCTCTCTTTCCGTTTTCGTTGATGACTTAGTATTTTTTTTTTCGAATTTATCGAGAGCTATTTTTTTATTACTAGTAATAAAAAAATAATTAGTGGAATAGATAAAATCTTACTAAATAACAGTTTAAAATCAAGCAAAGACAACCTTATTTTTTATTCTTCACGTCCAGGATTACGTCCTGGATCATTAGACAGGAATCCGAAGATAAAGAGAGAAACAAAGAATATCACTACCGTGTAAACAAATAGTTTGAGAGTAAGCATTACACAATCTCCAAGATTTTTTTAGGAAAAAAGAGAATAGATTCTCCACTTTTATACTACTATACTACATACCCGATTTTTTTTTCGAATAAATCATGAATTTGTCTGGGACTTTATTAAAATTAAAAATATCATCGGAAACTTACAGCAGCTTGCCAAACAAAGGCTAAGAGAAAAAAGAACAGGGGTATCACTGGCATAACATCGACTATTGGATTCAAAAAAGCGTAGGCTTCGGGCAATTTGCCAACGAAAAAACTACTGGAATAAAGAGCAGAATTAAGGTAGATACAGATCAAACTAAAAATATTAAGCATAACAAACATTTTGTTTTTGGGGATAATTGTATTTATTTTGATTGAGTTGTTAATAAATTTAATTGAGTTTTTTTATTATTATAGATATGTTATTATTGATAGAAGAAAAAAATGAATAAAAATAAAATAAGATAGACGAAAAAACTTTATTTTATTTGAATTCACCCAATCAAAAATTCTTCTATATCTCAAATCAAAAGAGAATAGAATAAATAATACTTTCGTACAATATCTTAATTGAATTATATGTAATGATCAATAAATTCAGTTTAATTCTATGTCTACGTGTATAGTTTCCATGTAGAAAAATTCTAGTAATCCATTTTATAAAAAATAGATATTTCGACTGGAGTTGACGAATAACCCGTACCAATATTAGTGTTTATTTATTAGTATCGATATAGAAATAAATGGGGCGTGGCCAAGTGGTAAGGCAACGGGTTTTGGTCCCGCTATTCGGAGGTTCGAATCCTTCCGTCCCAGAGCATACCCAGTATATATGTATATATATTATTATATAATCATTATATTAACATAATAATATCAATATATTTATATATATATATAAAATATATATCATAATAAAATAATATATTTATATATATAAAGATTGCTTTTTAGAACAGCCTTCCGTATTAAGATAATCTGTATTAAGATTACTAATAGAATAATTAAGATAATCTGTATTAAGATTACTAATAGAATATTAGTATATAATCTAGTATAGAATCTGATTATTATTTTTTAATAATTGGCGGAATCATATCTTTTGCACAAATTTGTTTGAGTTCAAATAACACGCATATGAAATGGGAAATTGAATTCAGTTGCAATTCGTTAAATAACAATGATTTTACAGTATAAATATGAAAAAATAACAACATAAAATTTCAATCTTGTCTTACATCAGTGTTTTTTATCTATCTTTTTTTAATCACATACTGTTTATTCCAATATGAATTTATCTCTCTCTTACTAATGATAAACGGATGATAAAAAACAAAAGGTCCTTGCTGTAAAACTTTATGTTTTGCAAAATGAAAATAATTATATCGGATAGGAGATTTTTCAATCAATTAAATCTTTGTAATGAACCGCTAGAAGTATAAGTTCTTGGTACTTGAAGAAGTGTGAAATTGTTGAATTTATTCTATCACTATTATCTTACTTGAAGATACAGATTCAAAATAACTTGATTTCTTCGTATTATATTTATTTATTCCTGTTATATCAGTTATAATTTAGTTAACTAATTTGATTTTTCCAATAATAGAAAAATAGAAAAAGAGTTTCAAATTTAAAATGATATAAATAAAAGAATCAAAATAATTTATAAAAAAAGGAGTTCTATTTTTATTTTATAGAATTTCCAAGATTAAATTCTATTAATCTAAAAAAAAGGGGTTAAATTGATTTATTCTTATTCTTGCTGAGACTCTCCTTTTTTCATATAGAAGAAAAAAGTATAGATTACTATGTACCAACCGAACCAATGATTATTCATGATTTCATAATTGAATCAATTACATATGGGTTCCAAACTGAAGGAATGTTATGGTAAAACTTCGTTTAAAACGATGTGGTAGAAAGCAACGTGCGACTTGAAGGACATGATCCGCTGTGGAGTCTTACATCCACCACTTTATATATATATTTATTATAGGAATGAAAGTGCTCTTGGCTCGACATCATTTGTTCTATTCCGCTGTAACCTCCTTTTTTTTTTTTGGGGGGGGGGGTGATAGAATATAGTATAGGATGGAGCTCGAGTAGAAAATATTTTTTTATTTTTCAGAGGCAAGAATCTAGGGTTAGTATCAATCAACAAATTGGAACAACTTCGTAAGTATATTTTGATACATAAATTAAAAGGAGCCCATTCGAGAAAATTTCCAATTCAAAGGGAAGATTTGTTGAAATTGGTAAAACTCTTTCGATCAAATCAAAAAGTGTATTACGCAGGAATCAAACATTCGTATGATTCTTTGACATAAAGAAATCACAAAAAATGGTATGTTGCTGCCATTTTGAAAGATTTAAAGATCACCGAAGTAATGTCTAAACCCAATGATTCAAGGCAAAGATCCTGGAACAAGGAAATACCATTTTCAATTGTCTGAACAACTGGATCAGAATGAAGAATCAAAATGGATTCTTAAAGAAGACAGGCAATTAAAGGGTTAGAGACCGCTCAATAGATGCAGTATCTAAAATAAAGGGTTTCTCTTTTGCGTTATTTCAGAGTTATCCAACTTGAGTTATGAGGGTGCAAATATGACTAATTTTTTTGTTGGGTAAGAATAAGAAAAAAAGGGCTAAAATCAATAGTCTAATTAATTTGATGATTTGATGGATATATTTGATATTGTAATTCTATACATAGACATAATTTAGAATTTTCTCGAGCCGTACGAGGGGAAAACCTCTTATACGTTTCTAGGGGGGGTATTGTTCATCTATCCCAATGAGCCATTTATCGAATCGTTGCAATTGATGTTCGATCCCGACGAGAGGGAAGAGATCTTCGGAAAGTGGGTTTTTATGATCCGATAACCAATCAAATTTTTTTAAATGTTCCTGCTATTCTATACTTCCTTGAAAAAGGCGCTCAACCTACGGGAACTGTTCATGATATTTTAAAAAAGGCGGGAGTTTTTACGGAACTTCAGCGTTAATCAACAAACAAAATTCAATTAATGAAATAAAATAGAAAAAAAGATCAAGTGAATAAATAAGAAATGATATAGACGTAGAAGTAATGTGTTCTATAGACATAAAAATTTGACATTACCCCCGATGGGATGATTTTCGTTGGAACTCTTTGAACAAAAAAAAACAAAGGACTAAACCTGATTATTTTAGTTTTAGTTATTGAATAAACTTCGTTTTTTTCTACTTCCCCCCCGTCTTCCTTAATTAAGTCTTTCACTTACTATTCTATATAGTGATAGTGTAGTGCCAATCCAACACAAGTCTTTCGTTTTTTTATATTTCAATTAAAATTAATCAAATTATTTAATTTTAATTGATTGAAATCAAAATTGTTAGTTCTATTTAGAACTTGTTTTATCTTTTGTATGCTTACGCTTTTGTCAATATTAATATTGACAACAGTGTATCAAATAAATATAATCCGATCGTGGATAAACGGATCCATTTATCCCTGTTCCATAGATTTTATTTCATTCAAATAATCTTCTTAGATTTTCTGTCATACAGGAAGTCTTTTTTGATTAAGATTTAAATCAATCAAACTCGATATATACTAAATTAATGGATAATATAATATAAGAGAAGAGAGCCAGGAGGCGGTCTATAAATATTGGAAAATCTTTGACTTTATTTTATCTTTTATTTGAGAATTTTTATATTTTCGTCGGATTTGTTCATTTTTATTATGTTTAGAGCGGGTTAGAGTTTTTTTTCATTGTTTTTTTAATGGTTTGATTATGTTGTGCCATTCAATTTCGTTATTTATTGGGATTCTGATTGTATCTACACATTCTAATTTGTTTATTTGGGTTGCTAACTCAACGGTAGAGTACTCGGCTTTTAAGTGCGGCTAGCATCTTTTACACATTTGTATGAAGAAACAGATTCGTCCATACCATCGGTAGAGTTTGTAAGACCACGACTGATCCTGAAAAGAATCAATGGAAAAAGCAGCATGTCGTAGCAATGGATAATTCTGAGAATATTTCATTCTTTCTTATTGAATAGGTCCAAAATCTTATTTCAATTGTTTCAATTCAATTAAAAAAAGAATTTTTTTTTTGGGGGGGGTCGAGTGAATAAATGGGTAGAGCCTTATTAGAGGTTCCAATTCTAGGGAAATAACAAAGTAACGAGCTTCTGTTCTTAATTTTTGAATGATTCCCCCATCTAATTAGATGTTAAAAATATATTAGTGCCTAATGCGGGAAAAGCTTTTCCGATGAGTGGATTAGAAATTTCTTATGAGTCCTAACTATTAGCTATTCCCCTTTATGGGGTAGAGATAAATGTGTAGAAGAAGGTAGTATATTGATAAAGAGATTTCTTTTTTCAAAATCAAAAGAGCGATTGGATTGATAAAATAAAGGGCTTCTAACTATCTTCTTATCCTATAAATGAATATAAATCTATTATCTGGAAAGGAAGGGGAGGTTCTAGAGAGTCCGTTGATGAGTTTGACTTGTTTCCGAGGTATCTAGTTTTTTCTTACTATAAATACCTTGTTTTAACTGTATCGTACTATGTATCATTTGATAACCCAATAAATCATCTATTTCTTTTCTGATTCAAAATTGAATTTTAAATGGAAGACTTTCAAGGATATTTCGAATTATATAGATCTCAGCAACACCATTTACTATACCCACTTATCTTTCGGGAGTATATTTATGCCCTTGCTCATGATCGTGGTTTAAATAGATCCGTTTTATTGGATAATGTAGGTTATGACAAGAAATCCAGTTTACTAATTATAAAACGTTTAATTAGTCGAATGTATCAACAGAATCATTTGATTATTTCCGTTAATGATTCTAATCAAAATAAATTTTTTGGGTACCCCAAAAATTTGTATTCTCAAATGATATCGGAGGGATTTGCAGTCATTGTGGAAATTCCGTTTTCCCTACGATTAGTATCCTCCTTAGAGGAGACAGAAACCGTAAAATCTTATAATTTACGATCAATTCATTCAATATTTCCCTTTTTCGAGGATAAATTTCCACATTTAAATTATGCATCAGATGTACTAATACCCTACCCCATCCATCTGGAAATCTTGGTTCAAACCCTTCGCTACTACGTGAAAGATCCCTCTTCTTTGCATTTATTACGGCTCTTTCTTAATGAGTATTATAGTTGGAATACTCTTATTACTCGCCCAAAATCCATTTTTGCAAAAAGTAATCAAAGATTATTCTTGCTCCTATACAATTCTTATGTATGTGAATACGAATCTATTTTACTTTTTCTCCGTAACCAATCTAATCATTTACGATTAACCTCTTTTGGGATCTTTTTTGAGCGAATACGTTTTTATGAAAAAATAAAATATCCTGTCGAAGAAGTCTTATTTCCGGCCACCTTATGGTTCTTCAAGGATCCTTTTATACAGTATGTTAGCTATCAAGGAAAATCGATTCTGGTATCAAAAGATACTCCTCTTCTGATGAATAAGTGGAGATATTATCTTGTCAATTTTTGGCAATGTCATTTTTATGTATGGTCTCAACCAAGACGAATCCATATAAACCAATTATCCAAGCATTCCTTTGATTTTTTGGGTTATCTTTCAAGCATACGACCAAATATTTCAGTGGTACGGAGTCAATTGTTAGAAAATTCATTATTAATGGATAATACTATGAAGAAGCTTGATACATTATTTCCAATTATTC